AATAAAGTAAGCTAAATAAAGCTAGTGGGCTCATACCCCAAAAATGATTAATTCCTTTATTAATTTTTTTTAAAAATTTAATAAAATGAATAATTATATTAACAATTATTATTTCAATTTCTTCAAACAATTGATTTATTTTTTGAATTATAATAGAAATAAATATATTAATATTTATTCCTATTTTAAAAATAAACAAAATAGAAAATTGTAACAGAATAATTTCATATTTTATTATTCAATCATTTTCTTCTATTTTGTTCTTTATAGGATCATCAATAATATTAATTAATTCATTTTTTATAAACGAAACTCTAATTAACATTTCGTTAATAATTAAATTAGCTATAATTCCATTCCATTCCTGATTAATTTTAATTAGAGAAACTTTGGATTACAATTCATTTATAATTATTCTTACCATTCAAAAAGTAATTCCTCTTTTTATTTTAGATAAAATGAAAAGAATAATTACATTCTTTATAAGAATTTTATCAATTACCTGTAGCTCAATTATAATTTTTAACCTAAAACTTTTTAAAAAAGTTTTAATTTTCTCATCAATTTCTCATATAAGTTGAATAATTATCATTATGTTTTCTTCCAGAAACTTTTGAATGCTTTATATAATTATTTATTTTTACATAATTTTTATAATTGTCAAAATCTTAAAAAAAATAAATATCAATTCTATTAACTCTTTAATAAAAATTAAAGGAAACGACAAAATTAGAATTCTCATTTCACTTTTATCATTAGGAGGAATACCTCCTTTCATTGGTTTTATTATTAAGTTTTTAGCAATTTTAATTATTATTAAATATTCAGTTATTAGTATAATCATCTTAATTTTATCTTCTTTAATTAATATTTTTATTTATATACGAATAGTTACACCAAGATTAATAATATTCAACAAATTAAATATTAATTTTAATTTTTATAAATTAATAAAAAATTTCATTTTTAGAATAACTGTAATTTTTACTTTTTTCATAATTAATACAATTTTTTAAGATTTTAAGTTAAAAAAACTATTTGCCTTCAAAGTAAAAATTATTTCATATAAATCTTAGTAAAAGGAAAATTAATCCATAAGTAAATTTACAATTTACCGCCTAAATTTCAGCCATTTTACCGCGATGAATATTTTCTACAAATCATAAAGACATTGGAACAATATACTTAATTTTTGGTGCTTGAGCAGGGATATTAGGACTAAGAATAAGAATTCTAATTCGAATAGAACTTGGACAACCAGGAAACTTAATTGGTAATGATCAAATTTATAATGTAATTGTTACTGCTCACGCTTTTATTATAATTTTCTTTATAGTTATACCTATTATAATTGGGGGATTTGGAAATTGATTAGTGCCCTTAATGTTAGGTGCCCCCGACATAGCATTTCCTCGAATAAATAACATAAGATTTTGGTTATTACCTCCCTCTTTATTTTTACTTATTAATTCATCTTTAGTTGAAAGAGGGGCTGGAACAGGATGAACTGTTTATCCCCCCTTATCATCAAACTTATCACATTATGGCCCATCAGTAGATATGGCAATTTTTTCTCTTCACTTGGCCGGAGCCTCATCAATTTTAGGGGCTATTAATTTCATTACAACCATCATCAATATACGATCTTTAGGTATAACTTTAGAACGAATACCCTTATTCGTCTGATCAGTTCTTATTACTGCCATTCTCTTATTACTATCCTTACCCGTTCTTGCAGGAGCAATCACAATATTATTAACAGATCGAAACTTTAATACCTCATTCTTTGACCCGTCAGGAGGAGGTGATCCAATCTTATACCAACACTTATTTTGATTCTTTGGCCACCCAGAAGTATATATTTTAATTCTTCCAGGATTTGGAATAATTTCTCAGATTATTTGTTTTCATACAGGGAAAAAAGAACCATTTGGAAACTTAGGAATAATTTATGCTATACTAGCAATTGGATTATTAGGATTCATTGTATGGGCTCATCATATATTTACAGTAGGAATAGATATTGATACACGAGCGTACTTCACTTCGGCTACAATAATTATTGCTGTTCCTACTGGGATTAAAATTTTCAGATGACTAGCCACTCTTCATGGAACAAAATTAAAATTTAATACCCCAATTTTATGAGCTTTAGGCTTTGTATTCTTATTTACAGTTGGCGGATTAACAGGAATTATATTAGCTAATTCATCAATTGATATTATTTTACATGATACATATTATGTTGTTGCTCATTTTCATTACGTTTTATCTATGGGTGCAGTTTTTGCAAGTATAGGAGCAATTATTCATTGATTCCCTTTATTTTTCGGATTAAATTTTAATTCAATTCTAACGAAAAGTCAATTTTTTATCACATTCATTGGTGTAAATATAACTTTTTTTCCCCAACATTTCTTAGGTTTAAGAGGAATACCACGACGGTATTCAGATTACCCTGATTTTTTTTCAAAATGAAATATAATCTCATCAATAGGATCAGTAATTAGATTAATTGGAACTATTTTAATGATTTTTATTATCTGGTCAGCAATAATTGAAAAAAAAAAAGTTATTGTTACCCAATTCTCTAACTCATCTATTGAATGAATATTAAATTTTCCTCCTTCTGAGCATACATTTAATCAAAATAACATTATTTTAAAATAAACTTATGATAACATGATCTTTAATTTCATTCCCTGATAGAAATTCACCAATTATAGAACAAATAAGATTTTTCCATGATCACTCAATAATAATTATCCTAATAATTACCATTATTACTATTTACATAGTATTTAATATTATTATTAATAACTTCACTAGACGTTCCATAATAGAAGGTCAAGAAATTGAAATTATTTGAACAATTATCCCAGCAATTACTTTAATTTTTATTGCAATACCATCTCTGCATTTACTTTACTTAACCGATGAATTATTTTTATCACAAATGTCAATTAAAATTATTGGTCATCAATGATACTGATCTTACGAATATTCAGATTTTAATAAAGAATTTGATTCCTTCATAATTCCAGAAAAAGAAATGGAAATAAATTCATTTCGTCTTCTAGATACCGATAACAATCTAATTATTCCGTTTAATACAACAATTAAATTCTTGATTACATCAGCTGATGTAATCCATTCATGATCAGTTCCATCACTAAGAATTAAAATAGATGCAGTACCAGGACGACTTAACCAAGCATTTTCATTTGCTAAACGGCCAGGAATATTTTTTGGTCAATGCTCTGAAATTTGTGGGGCAAATCATAGATTTATACCAATCTCCATTGAAATTGTAAAAATAAAAAATTTTATTAAATTTATTTCTAATAATTCATTGAATGGCTGAAAATTTAAGCAATGGTCTCTTAAACCAATTCATAGTATTTATACTTTCAATGAAAAAACTAGTTAAATTCATAACAAAAGAATGTCATTCTTTAATTACTAAAAGTGTTTTTTAATTCCTCAAATTTTCCCACTAAATTGAATATTAATTACAATTTTAATAATAATTATATTAATTTTAATTATAAATATAACATATTTCATAAAATTATTTAATTTGTTTAAAACATTCAATAGTAATAACAAAATTAAAATAAAACATTTAACATTTAAATGATAAACAACCTATTTTCTATTTTTTACTCTTCAACCTCCTCCTGACTGAGAATAAATTGAAGAGTAATATTTATATTTATATTTCTATATCCTTCATTCTATTGAATTTCTTCTTCTACTTTTATTATTTCTTGGAAAATTCTTTTAGGAAAATTTTTCCAAGAAATAATAAATAATTTAAAAAATTTTAAATATAAAAACATCTTAATTTTTAGGTCTATTTTTATTTTTATTTTATTTTCAAACCTATTAGGTTTATTTCCTTATGTTTTCACGGCATCTAGTCATTTAATTTTTACTATATATTTTGCATTTCCTTTATGATTAAGATTAATTTTTTTTAGTTTATTAAATAAATTTAATAAATTTATAACCCATCTTGTCCCTTTAGGTTCTCCAATTTTTTTGAGTTCGTTTATGGTTTTAATTGAAACTGTTAGTAATTTAATTCGTCCTATTACTTTATCTGTTCGATTGATAGCAAATATAATTAGAGGTCATCTACTTATTCATCTTTTATCTTCATTGGCTTTACTTAACAATATAATATTTATTATGACAATTCCAATTATAGTTTCACTTATAGTTTTGGAAACTGCTGTTGCAATTATTCAAAGTTTTGTATTTGTAACCTTAATTTCACTATATATAAATGAGGTATAACTTATGATATTTCATCCATTTCATCTAGTAGAAAAAAGACCCTGACCTTTAACAAGTTCGATTTCAGCTCTTTGTTTGACTTTAGGTTTTATTAATTATTTTAATAATTATAATCATATATTATATTTAATAGCTCTAATTATTTTAATTCTATCATCATTTCAATGATGACGAGATATTTCTCGAGAAGCCTCTTATCAGGGGTTTCATACAATTTTAGTTTTGAAAGGTTTAAAAATAGGAATGTTGTTATTTATTTTATCTGAAGTTTTTTTCTTTATTTCGTTTTTTTGAGCGTTTTTCCATAGAAGTCTTTCTCCTAACATTGAAATTGGAAGAATATGGCCTCCAAAAAATATTTTACCGTTCAACCCATTTGAGGTCCCTCTTTTAAATTCTACAATTCTTATTTCTTCTGGAGTTTCTGTAACCTGAAGACATCATTCTATTATAATAGGAAATGTAAATAATTCTTTAATTTCATTAAAAATTACTATTGGATTAGGAATATTATTTACTATGTTTCAACTTTTTGAATATTACCAAGCTCAATTTTCAATTTCTGATGGAATTTTTGGTTCTACTTTTTTTTTAACAACAGGATTTCATGGAATTCATGTAATTATCGGGACAATTTTCTTAATGGTAAGTTTAGGACGAATTAAAAACAATCTTATTTCTTCTGAACACTTTTTTGGTTTTGAAGCTGCTGCTTGATACTGACATTTCGTTGATGTAGTCTGATTATTCCTTTTTACATTTATATACTGATGAATCTATTAATTTAATTAGTATAAAAAGTACATTTAATTTCCAATTAAAAAGTTTAATCAAAATTAAATAATTTTGATAAATATTCTGATTGTATTTTTAATTCCATTATTTATTTTAATATTATTTAAATTAATACAATTCAAAAATTTAAAAAATAAAGAAAAACTATCCCCTTTTGAATGTGTTTTTGACCCCTTTTCTTATTCTCGTATTCCATTCTCTTTAAAATTTTTTTATATTGGAATTATTTTTTTAATTTTTGATGTGGAAATCATTATTATTGTCCCTTTCCCAATAATTATTAGGTATAATTATTATTTGTTTGTCTCATTTATTATTATTAATTCTGTTATTTTTTTAAGCCTAATTTTCGAATGAAAATTAGGAATAATTGATTGACTAAAATAGAAAAGTATTTAAAATTAAATAAAATCTAATTTGCATTTAGAAATTGTTGTTTACCTTTTCTAAAAACAAAGCGATCATATTGCATTCAGTTTCGACCTGAACTTAGAATAATTCTGTTTTTAATAGAAGCCAAAATAGAGGCAATTCACTGTTAATGAATTTATTGATTTTCCTATTAAATTATTTTAATTTTAAAGATTAATTAATTTAGGCTTCTAACCTAAAATCAATGAAATTTTCATTTAATCTTTTTTTTAAGTGGTGTAAAAAACACTTAACATTTTCGTTGTTAAATTCTTTAATAGCTTAAATAATTCCAAAAATTGATGCAAAAACTGTTAAAAATAAAAACTAAAAAGAATATTATAAAAAATGTAAAAATTGTTTGAGGAAGAATGACTTTTCAGGCTATTATTATTAATTTGTCATAACGGTAACGAACATATGTCCCTCGAATAATAATAAACAGAATTATAATTATTAATATTATCAGATTTCTTATACTTCTGAAGCCAAAAAATATGTAATTAGTTAACAAACTAATTGCTATAATTATTCCATATTCTGATATAAAAATTAATGCAAACAATCAAGAACCATATTCAATATTAAACCCTGATACTAATTCTGATTCACCTTCAGCTAGATCAAACGGTCTTCGGTTTGTTTCTGCTAAACAAATTAATATTCAAAGCAAAAATAAAAAAGATAGACTAAAAATCAAACTTACATTTTCCTGAAGATTTAATAAAGGACCTATTCTATAAGATTGTCTAATTAAAAAAATTCTAATAATTATTATTGCTATTCTTACTTCATAGGAAATTACTTGGGCAAACCCCCGATATGACCCAATTAAAGAGAATTTTGAATTTGAAGATCACCCTCTCCATAAAATTGTATACCCACTTATTCTAGAAACACATAAAAAGTAAATAATTGTTATTTCTATATACATAGTATTTCTATTAAATGAAAAAATTATTCAAATTATTATTATTAATGCTATTCTTAAAATAGGTGAGACTACATGAATTAAAATGTTTATGTAAAACATAAAATTTATTTCTTTTCTAAAAAGTTTAAAAGCATCTCTAAATGGTTGAAAAATACCTAAAATTCCTGCCTTATTTGGGCCTTTTCGTAAATGACAATACCCTAAGATTTTTCGCTCTAGAAGAGTGAAGAAAGCTACTCTTAGTAAAATTATTATTAATAAAATTAAAAAAACTAAAGAATTTAAAATTATTAAAGGAAATTAATCATAAAGGAAGCTTAAATTCCTCACATTTTTCTGTCACTTTAATAATTCCAAAAATTGATGCAAAAACTGTTAAACTTATAAAAAATAATTTTCTTTTAAAATTCCTTTCGTACTATTTAAAAAATTTTTAAAATTAAGATAGAAACCAACCTGATTCACATCGGTCTAAACTCAGATCATGTAGGATTTTAAAAGTTGAACAAACTTCTTATTTTAACTTCTTCATTAAAAAAGTATCCTAATCCAACATCGAGGTCGCAAACTATTTTTTCTATAAGATCTATCTAAAATTATTACGCTGTTATCCCTAGAGTATTTTTTACATATAATCACTATTAATGGATCATATTTAAGTTCAAAAAGTTTGTAATCTTTTTTAATCGCCCCAATTAAATAACCTTTATAAAAAATCTTTCATAAATGTTATGAAAATTCATAGGGTCTTCTTGTCTTTAATTTTTATTATTGTTTCTTCACAAATAAAAATAACTTAAATTTTTAAATTTAAAAAAGATTTTTTTTGTGAATCCATTCTCTTAGCATTCAATTAAAATCTTATTACAATACCTTTGTATAGTCAAAATACTACAGCAATTTAATAATATATTCATTGAGCAGGATTTATATTTAATTATTTTAAACTAAATACATTGTTTTTAATAAACAGTCAAAAAAATTCTTTGCCGAGTTTTTTAAATTTAATTTTAAAAAATATTAAAATATCTTTTAAGTATTTTAAAATTTAAATATTTTACTAATACTTTCATTTTTAAATTAAAATAACGTTATTTTAATTTAAAAATAAATTATTTTTAAAATAAGATAAATTATTAATTACTTATAATAGTAAAAGAATAATTTTAATTCTTATTAAGAAAGAAAATTAATTTACATAATTTATATTAAAAGCTTATCCCTTTAATATTTACTTATAAGTTTTATTAATAAGTATTCTTATAAGAAAACTTCTAGTTTTTTTTATTTAAATTAGATATCCACAACTTTGAAAAGAATTTCACTTCTATTTTATTTTTAAATAACATTTTGCAATATATTATACATAAATGAAATAGATCAGTTGATTTCGAATAAAATAAATATTTATTTTATTTTAAAAGTCCCTTATGCTAAAGGTACAAAAAATTACTTTTTAAAAAAAAATTAGTATCCTTTTCAGTTTTTATAAAAATTTAATTTTTTAATTAAAATATCTTATAAAATATTACAACGTATTCTATATTAATTTTTTAAAAATGGTTTTTTAACAAATTTTCATTGTAAGTGAAACATCTAATGATTTCATTTTTAAAGCACTTTCCAGTACTTTAACTTTGTTACGACTTATCTTCAATAAAGAGCGACGGGCGAATCTACATATTTTAGAGCTTAATTCAAATTTCCATTTTATTAAAATTTTACTTTCAAATCCTAATTTCTTTTTCATTTTATATTTCTTAGAAGAAATGTAATTCACTTCAATCTAAAACTTATGCTGCACCTTGACTTAACTTATATTAATATTATAAATTGTAGTAATAATAATAAATTATTACTTAAATAGTGGTATACAAGCTGCCTAACCAATTTTAGTAAGATACCGGTGTTTTATCCATTAAAGAGCAAATTCCTCTGAAAAGCTTAAAATACCGCCATAATTTTTTGTTTTCATAATATTTATATACTAACAATATTTTTCTCTTAATAATAGGGTATCTAATCCTAGTTTATGTAAGAATTTTTATTTTTAATTTTTGCAAAAATTAAAAATAAATTTCACCTTATTTTTTAATAATAGTACTTATTTAAAATTAAATTATTAATTAAAAAATACTCTTTTTGTATAACCGCTGTTGCTGGCACAAAATTTACTAGAGATAGCCTTAAATCTCAATAATTTTTAATTATTAAATAAATTTCTTCTTCTAATTTAACATATTTCTAGTATAAATTATAAAGAATTTAAAGCCAATTTTTCTTTCTAACCAAATTTAATTATTCCGAAAATAAAATAAAAATTTTTTACCAAAATAATATATTCTGATAAAACTTTCCAAAACTCCTGTCTATCGGTTATCTGGATATATAAAAGGAGAGTATGCTACGATTTAATTGACTTATCTTTGCCTGATTTAAATCATTAGGATTTTGAGCTAGATGAGACCATCTATCTTTCACTCCGAATTTATTAATTGTTAGATGTGGCTAAACTAGGATGACCCTTTGTTACATCTAGGCAGGCCTTTAAATGCGATCAGTGTTCAGTGCCCCTTATTTACAATAGATGTAATCATACTTCGCAACAAGTAAAATGCCTGAAATTAAAGGGTTATCTTGATAGGATAAATTATGTAATTATATACTTTTACTATTAATCTTAATAAAAATAATTATTACTTAAAAAATCAAAATTTTTCGTGCTTTTACACCAAAGATTAAAATTTATCTTTAAAAACTTTTCTTTACATTTTCAGTGTAATATTTTAATATTAAACTATAAAGATAAATAATTAATAATAATATAAGTATTAATAAGATTATAATTTTATTAAAATTTAATAAATTAACTCAATTTCAAAATATTGAGAATTTATTTAATTCATTTTTTAAGCCGGTAGGGCCTACTATTTCTTTTCATTTTCAATCTGTTATTGTTAACTTTATAATTTTTATATTATTTAATAAGAAAACCATTCTGGTTAATGAAGATAAAAACCATATTTTATAAAAAAAATCTATATTAATTTTAAATTTATTTAAATAATTTATTAAAAAAACTGATAAATAGATTGTTAGCAATAAAGACAATAATCTGATTATCTTTGATATTAACCTAATAAATATGATTTTATTATTTAAAATTATAATTCAAAATAAGAAATTTCCCGAAATTAATAAAAATAAAGTTAGTATGAAAATTGGAATAACTAGTCTTTTATCAAACTCTATTTTATAAAAATTAACAAATAAAATTCCCTTTAATATTATAAAATATAATAATCGAACGCAGTATAAAAAAGTAAAAACAATTCTAATTATAAATAAAAATAATAAAATTATATTATTTACTTTAAATAAAAAAAATTCTAAAATTAAGTCTTTTGAATAAAAACCTCCGATAAAAGGAAACCCTATTAAAGATAAAATTGAAATTAACATACATCTCATAATTAAAGGCCTATTTCTAAAAAAGTTACCTAATATACGAATATCTTGAATTCCATTTATAAAATGAATAATTAATCCAGCGCATAAAAATAACATTGATTTAAAAATAGCATGCATTACTAAATGAAAAAAGGCTAATTCAAATATATTTAGGGAAACAATAATTATTATCATAGATAATTGCCTAAGAGTGGAAAATGCAATAATTTTTTTAAAGTCTGTTTCAAAAAAAGCATTTATTCCTGATATTATTATAGTAGCCAATGAAATTTTTAATAAAAATATTGAATTTTCATTAATTATGAATAAAAAATTAAATCGAATTATTAAATAAACACCGGCTGTTACCAAAGTAGATGAATGGACTAATGAGGAAACAGGAGTAGGTGCAGCTATAGCTGCAGGTAATCAAGCAGAGAATGGAATCTGTGCTCTTTTAGTTATCCCGGCTGTGATAATTAAAATTGCTAATAAATATTCTAATTCTTTTAGCGATAAAAAGTCTAAGGTTCCAAAATTAAAAATAAAAATTAAAGATATAATGATTATAACATCCCCTACCCGATTTCTAATAATTGTTATTATACCTGAATTATAAGAATTTACTCTTTGATAAAAAATAACTAAACAGTAAGATACTAAACCCAAACCATCTCAGCCTAAAATAATTATTAATATATTAGGTATTATAATTAATAAAATTATTGAAAGAACAAATAGCAAAACAATAACACAAAAACAATTTTTGTTTTTATCTATATTTATATATCTTATTCTATATATAATTACTATTCTAGAAATTATTAAAACTACACTAATAAATAAATTTCTAATTCAATCAAATATGAAATAAAACTTTACGTCAACTCTAGATAATCATGTAATGACATATTCAATTATTAAAAAACTTTTAGTAAAAATATTTAATAGGAAAAAGGAAAAAAATAAAATTCTTAGAATTATTAATATTATTCTTCATTTAATAAAAATTGTTTAATATTAAATATCTATAAATCCACAATTTATTATTTTAAACTTAAACTAATTAAACAAATTCACTTAAAAAAAAAAGTTATTTTCATAAACCACATTACTATAGGAATTAAATGTAATATTATTAAATTATATTCTAAAACCGAAATTGATTTGGTTCTTCATATTAATCAACCCTCCCCATGATTTAAATACCTATATATAAATATTGAATAACAAGCTCTTATAAAAATTAATATTATACATGGAAAAATAAAAAATAAACTTCATTTTATAACTCTAATACATAAAAATCATTCCCCTATTAGATTTATAGTTAAAGGAGCCGACATATTAAAAATTGAAAATATAAATCAAAAAAAGGCTAAAGACGGAAAAATTTTCATTATTCCTTTAATTATAATAATCCTTCGCGTAAAAAGCCGCTCATAAACTAAATTAGCTAAACAAAATAAACCTGAACTACAAATTCCATGTCCAATTATTAGAAGCAAAGAGCCATAAGAGCCTAAAAACAAAAAATTAATAGAACCAGAAAAAACAATTCCTATGTGACATACAGAAGAGTAAGCAATTAACGATTTGATATCTACTTGAAATAGACAGTAAATTCTTACTAAAACTCTTCCTCATAGAGATATAACCATTAATAAATAATTTAAATTTAATAATTCATTAAAATAAAAATTTTTAAAACGATAAATACCATAAATTCCCAATTTCAATAAGACTGCAGCTAAAATTATAGAACCGGAAATAGGAGCTTCCACATGTGCCTTAGGTAATCATAAATGAAAAAAAAATACTGGAATTTTTACCAAAAATCCTAAAATTATTAAAAAAAAGAAAATTCCAATTTCAATGTAAAAATATTCAAGAAAAGGATGTATTAATGATTTAGATTTAAAGATTAAAATTATTAATAACAATGGTAAAGACCCAAATAAAGTATATATTAACATATAAAACCCAGCTTGAAGACGTTCTGGTTGAGTTCCTCAGCCAAAAATTATTATAATAATAGGAAATAATACTGATTCAAACAAAAAATAAAAAAGTAATAAATTTATTACTATAAAACAATTTACCAATAAAAATGTTATTAAGCTCAAATAAAAAACAAAGCTCTTATTAGCTCTTATTCCTGTTTTTACACTAGCCATTAGCATCAAAAATGAAATTCAAATAGTTAATAAAATAAGTATAAAACTTATTAAATCAATTCCAAAAATTGATGAAATTGTATTAATACTATTAAAATATAGTAAAAATCTAACAAGAAATATAAAAATCATTCTAATTATTATTTGGAATTGCCCTAATCATATAAATATACATACAATTAATAAATTTATTAAAATTAATTTTAACATTTAATCAAATTTAAAGATCTAATGAATTCATTTCCATAGTAAAATCTAATTAAAACAAGTAATCTTAATCCAATAGATGCCTCACATACAATTGCAGTTAAAAAAACAAAAATATTAATAATTCTAATTATTATAGAATTATAAAAAAAAATTACCATTAAGGATAAATACATAAATTCAATTCTTATTAAAAGTAACATTAAATGAAAACGGTTAAGAACAAAAGAAAATACCCCAATAAAATAAATAAAAAAAGTTATTCTTAGCATAAGTTAAAATAATTTAATTTAAAATGTTGGTTTTGTAAACCAAACTTGGATTTCCTTTTAACATCAGAAAAGATTAACTCTCTTTAAATCTCCAAAATTTATATACTAAATATATTATTTTCTGAAAATTTCAATTATTATAACAATATCAATTTTATTTTTAATAATAACTCATCCAATTATAATATTAATATCTATTATATTATTAACCCTATGCATAGCCTTAACTTTTTACATATTTTCTCAATTTTCTTTAATTTCATTAATTATAATTCTTTTAATTCTAGGGGGTATATTAATTATTTTTATATATATAGTAAGCTTAAGACCTAACAACAAAATTTCATTAAACTGAAAAATATTTATAATTTTACCATTCTTTCCAGTTTTTTGGAATTGAGATTATCATATAGAAAATTTTAGAAATGAAATTCTTAATAAAATTTACTTTTCCGGATTTTTAAATTTAATTTTATTAATAATAATTTACTTAATCATTACTTTAATTGTTGTTTTAAAATTAACTAACTCTAAAATAAGTCCAATAAAAATAACTTATGATATTTCAAATTTTAAATTCCTTAAAAAATTTACCAACTCCTTCAAATATTTCATATATATGAAATTTTGGATCATTATTAGGAATATGTTTAATAATCCAAATCTTATCTGGATTATTTTTAGCAATAAATTTCTCCAGAGATATTTCTACTGCCTTTTCAATAATTTCTCATATCCAACGAGATGTAAATTACGGTTGGTTAATTCGATCAATCCACGCTAATGGAGCTTCAATATTCTTTATTTTCATATATATTCATATTGCCCGAGGTCTTTACTATTCATCATTCCATTTCATTAAAGTATGATTTTCAGGGGTTTTGATTGTTTTAACCCTAATGGCTACAGCATTCTTAGGTTACATTCTACCATGGGGGCAAATATCTTTTTGAGGTGCAACTGTAATTACAAATTTAATTTCTGCTATCCCATACTTTGGACAAATAATTACATTTTGGATCTGAGGAGGATTTTCAGTAGATAATAATACTTTAATTCGATTTTTTTCTCTCCATTTTATTTTACCTTTTGTTTTAACATTTTTAGTTATGATTCATATTATACTTATTCATGAAAAAGGGTCATCGAATCCATTAGGAATTTCTCTAAACATTGACAAAGTTCCCTTTCACTCTTATTTTTCAATTAAAGACGTAATAGGAGTATCTATAGTTCTTCTTCTATTTACTGTAATTATTTTCCAATACCCATATATTCTTATAGATGCAGAAAATTTTAATATAGCAAATCCTATAATTACTCCGCCACATATTCAACCAGAATGATATTTCTTATTTGCTTATGCAATTCTTCGATCAATTCCAAACAAATTAGGGGGAGTAGTAGCATTACTTATATCTATTTTAATTGTAATTTCATTTTCATTCACCATAACAAATAAATTATCTTCCTTTTATTTCAGCTTAAAAAGTAAGTTATTATATTGAATATTTATTAATATTTTTATTATCTTAACTTATTTAGGAGCAATACCAATTGAATTCCCATATGTTATAATAAGACAAATAATTACAATTATGTACTTTTCATTTTTTATTATTATACCTTGAATTTAAGACTTTTTAACTATATAAGTATATATTTTGAAAATATAAAAAAGAGGGTATCTCTATTAGTCTTTCAACTGAATTTAATTTCATAAATAAATTCTAAATTTATTGCATTTTATCTGCCAAGTTGAAAACTCAAATTTAATTTTTTAAAAAATTGGATACCTAATAACCGATTTTTTTTTCCAAAACTCCTGTCTATCGGTTATCTGGATATATAAAAGGAGAGTATGCTACGATTTAATTGACTTATCTTTGCCTGATTTAAATCATTAGGATTTTGAGCTAGATGAGACCATCTATCTTTCACTCCGAATTTATTAATTGTTAGATGTGGCTAAACTAGGATGACCCTTTGTTACATCTAGGCAGGCCTTTAAATGCGATCAGTGTTCAGTGCCCCTTATTTACAATAGATGTAATCATACTTCGCAACAAAATCTTAATTAATTAAACTGCAAATTTAATAAAGAACTTAGTTCTAAGATTTTT